ATAAGGGACATTTCGATCCAATTGTACCTCGTAATCTTTTAAAAAGTATTCTTTCTGAATTATTAAAGTTCCACCCCTTGAATCATATTTAAGATAGAACAATAAAAAACAGTGACAATGAGAGTGAGAGTGACAAATATTAAACCGAGGTGCCCATTATATTATATGCCAATTATCAACAACTTACCCTCCATTTTTGTGCCTTTGGTGGGCTTAGTATTTCCAGCAATTGCAATGGCTTCTTTATCTCTTTATGTTCAAAAAAACACGATTTTTTAGATCCGATGGCGGCAAATTGCATCTATTTTTTTTTTAAGGTATCTATTTATTTAGTATAATATAATATGTTAGTATAATATGGTATACCATATTATACTAACATATTATGCGAAGTTAAATGAAATAAATGAAAGGGCTCTTATTAGTTTAGATTTTATATCTAACGAATTCCTCCTAAAGATTGACATCCTAATAGTGCAAGTTGATAAAAGTTACTTCGAAAGCAAAAACAAAGTCAAGTCAAATTCATTTGGGCTAGTCTCCCACTTCCAATAAAATGCAACTGGATCTAGTATGAGTTGGCGATCAAAACGTATATGGATAGAACTTATAACGGGGTCTCGAAAAACAAGCAATTTCTGCTGGGCCTTTATACTTTTTTTAGGTTCATTGGGGTTTTTATTGGTTGGAATTTCCAGTTATCTGGGCAGAAATTTGATATCTTTATTTCCGTCTCAGCAAATAATTTTTTTTCCACAAGGGCTCGTAATGTCTTTCTATGGGATCGCTGGTCTATTTATTAGCTCTTATTTGTGGTGCACAATTTCGTGGAATGTGGGTAGTGGTTATGATAGATTCGATAGAAAAGAAGGAATGGTGTGTATTTTTCGTTGGGGATTTCCTGGAAAAAATCGTCGCATCTTACTCCGATTCCTTATGAAAGATATTCAGTCTATCAGAATAGACGTTAAAGAGGGTATTTATGCTCGGCGTGTCCTTTATATGGAAATCAGAGGCCAGGGGGCCATTCCTTTGACTCGTACTGACGAGAATTTAACTCCACGAGAAATTGAGCAAAAAGCAGCCGAATTGTCCTATTTCTTGCGTGTACCAATTGAAGGATTTTGAAATGGTCTGGAGACTGAACATTCTCTTATCAGGAGGAAAAAAATTCCAAGAGTCCTATTTTTTTTCTTAATAAAAATTTTAAGCGTATCTTTCAGGCATTCATCGAAAAGCGGGAATTGCTTCGAATTTGAGCAATTGATATATCTGTAAATAATATTTTTTTTATTCATTCGTGTACTCTTTCTTAGGCTATTTCTGTATTCTTTCTAAATTCAAGGACTAACCACTGACTCACAAATAAAAAAAAGGAAATCGATTCAGAGGCTCGAAGCTTTTCTTTTACTAAAACTTATGCTTGATAGAAATATTAGATTGTATAGAGTCAACGAACGAGGCGGGTTAATTAAAAATGAAAATAGGAAAAAATGAAAAATAAAAAAGCATTCATTCCCCTTCTACATATTACATTTATAGTATTTTTGCCCTGGTGGATCGCTTTTTTATTTAATAAGGGTCTGGAATCTTGGGTTATTAATTGGTGGAATACTAGTAAATCCGAAATTTTTTTAAATGATATTCAAGAAAAGAATATTCTAGAAAAATTTATCGAATTGGAGGAACTCCTCCTGTTGGACGAAATGATAAAGGAATACCCAGAAACACATCTACAAAAGTTTCGTATCGGAATCCACAAGGAAACGATCCAATTGATCAAGATACACAACGAGAATCGTATCCATACGATTTTGAATTTCTCGACAAATATAATTTATTTCGTTATTCTAAGTGGTTATTTTATTCTAGGTAATGAAGAACTTATTATTCTTAATTCTTGGGTTCAGGAATTCCTATATAACTTAAGCGATACAATAAAAGCTTTATCCATTCTTATATTAATCGATTTTTTTACAGGAGTCCATTCAACCCACGGTTGGGAACTAATGATCGGCTCTCTCTGCCAAGATTTTGGATTTGATCATAACGATCAAATCGTATCTGTCCTTGTTTCCACTCTTCCAGTCATTATCAATACAATTTTTAAATATTGGGTCTTTTGTTATTTAAATCGTGTATCTCCGTCACTTGTAGTGATTTATCATTCACTGAATGGAGTGATTGAAAAATGATCCACCGATCCAATTAGAATGTTTGTTATTTTCTACATAAGCAAAACATTCCCAATCTGACTTTTTTTATAAACGTATTTTTTCTATACATCCAAGAGATTCGGATTCTTCCTATATTTTAGTAAAAAATTTTCAGTAAATATCAGCATCATGGATAGGGAACTATACTAGGAACCCACCAAATTTTATTGTAGAAATTTTCGGGATCAACGATTTGACCATGCACACTATAAAGGCTTTTTCTGGGATAAAGGAAGAGATTACTCGCTACATTTCCGTATTGCTGATGATATATATAATAACTC